ACACAGCACAGTCAACTCCATTTGTTAGAACAGCTTCCTTTGAGTCTCTGCACCTATCCTTTGTTTTTTTTTGTTTTCTGAATTCTTTTTTTTTCCTAATAAAGGAGTTGGCTCAGGATTGCCCATTTTTTTATTAATTCCAGGGTTTCTCTGAATTTGAAAGTTTTCACTTAGTAGGTCTCCATACTAAGGCTCAAGCCAATTAAGTCCGTAGCGTCTACCGATTTCGCCATATCCCCTTTTTTGTTATAAAATTCGGATCTCAGTGTGATGTCTTTCCCCTTTATTCTTTTTCTTTCAGTTCTGACGGAACCATCGAATTCATTAGATTTGATATGGATTACTATACCGAAAAAAGTTTTCTCCTATTTGATTTTTTGTCTATTTTGTTTCATCTCTATCGGAAGTCTATATTTGAATTTGATTTGGTCTAATCAGAAATGATTCTATCATTTCTGTAGCTACAATTCAATATATATGTGTATATACCATATATATATCCTACTCCCCGATCATTTTCCCATACAATTTTGGATACTCAAAGGGTCGATTCTTTGTTTTTCATCATAATCTATGAATGAAAGCCGAAGAATATCTTATTATGTTATTATGACCCAGAGTTCATTTTTATCGATTCTAATTTTTTTATTCTTTTTCTTTTTTTTCTATTTTTAATATAGCTATGAATTTTCAAATTCATTTCAAATCGAAATAAATAGAATTTCATATAATTTCTAAATCTAATTTAAATAGAATCTAATTGTTCTCGACGAAAAATAAACTAAATTCAACATTTTGATTTATTTGAAATTAATATCATAAAAGAATCAAAATGAATAATATAATGAATAAGTCTAAACTAAAATATAGTTTATTGAATTCCAGTACACGTAGAATTGAATTTCTAGGAGCCCGCTTAGCTCAGAGGTTAGAGCATCGCATTTGTAATGCGATGGTCATCGGTTCGATTCCGATAGCCGGCTTTTTCTATTTTTATTTGTTCAATTTATCTATATATAATATATTCTTTTTTGAAATCGAAGAACAAGGAAAATAATAAAGGTGCCTTTCCCTTCTTCAAAATGATCTATTATGTCATAGAAACTTCCAACTCTGAATAAAAAAACAAAGGAAAAGAAAGAGTTTTTCCTGATTTGTTCGGCCGAGATTGACCCCTTTTTTTCCTTTGCATGTAGAATTTCTGGTTTTTTTTTTACTTACATATTTTAATACAAAATATATAATATAGAAAATAGAAAAAGGTTCATATATGATGTATATACAGTCCATTTCATTATTCATTGTAATACAATACTTCAGGGGATTTCGTTTCATTTATCATTTAGTTCAGTTTGAATTTCAATTTTTTTGTCATATGGAATATATTTATATAAATAGAAATAAAGAAAATAAATAAAGAAAGGAGTCTTTATGTCACGTTACCGAGGACCTCGTTTCAAAAAAATACGCCGTCTAGGGTCTTTACCAGGATTAACTAATAAAAGGCCTAGAGCCGGAAGTGATCTTAGAAACCAATCACGTTCCGGAAAAAGATCTCAATATCGTATTCGTCTAGAAGAAAAACAAAAATTGCGTTTTCATTATGGTATTACAGAAAGACAATTACTTAAATATGTTCGTATCGCCAGAAAAGCCAAAGGGTCAACAGGTCAGGTTTTAATACAATTACTTGAAATGCGTTTGGATAACATCCTTTTTCGGTTGGGTATGGCTCCAACTATTCCTGGAGCCCGTCAATTAGTTAACCATAGACATATTTTAGTTAATGGTCGTATAGTAGATATACCGAGTTATCGTTGCAAACCTCAAGATACTATTATGGCGAGGGATGAACAAAAATCCAGAGCTCTAATTCAAAATTCTATTGATTCATCCCCCCCGGAGGAATTGCCCAAACATTTGACTCTTCACCCATTCCCATATAAAGGATTAGTCAATCAAATAATAGATAGTAAGTGGGTCGGTTTGAAGATAAATGAATTGCTAGTGGTAGAATATTATTCTCGTCAGACTTAGCCCTAAATAAAATAGAAAGCAAAGGGTTTGGACAATTTGGTCCCTTTCTTTCGCCAAAGTAAAATGACTTAAGGTTTAAAGTCACCCTATTTTCTACCACTCATATATTCTATCCCATCCCGGATTTTTCTATTCATGTATCATAGATTGGCAGAAAGATTTTCACTCCTTGTCCATTCTTTACCAGTATTTTATATACCGCAGCAATTCGAAATCGAAGAATTAATAATATATATATCAAAATAGAAAGAAGGATCTAACCCTTAATGTTCTAATAAGAGTATTTCTTGTTGTTTGATTTGTTACAGTTAGGAATTTGGCGAATTAAATTAGGTAGGTGTAAAGTACGGAAAGAGAGGGATTCGAACCCTCGGTAAACAAAAGCCTACATAGCAGTTCCAATGCTACGCCTTGAACCACTCGGCCATCTCTCCTACACAACGATTATGGCTCAAAAACCGAAGAAATAGCGAGCCTTTAACTATAGTTGATATTTCTATTACTATTCTATTTTTGTTTGGCTAGGTACGACTATGACCAACCCAACAATAGTATAACTACAACTACTAGTACAACTAATAGTAATAGAAATTTTTTGTTTGGAAATGAATCCATTTTTATGTTATTTCGTACTATACAAATCCTTTGTTTGTGTAATCATTTTCCCGCAAGGGGTAATTCGAAGAATTTTAGAATGGATTGATACCTATGCCTAGATCGCGGATAAATGGAAATTTTATTGATAAGACCTTTTCTATTGTGGCCAATATCTTGTTACGAATAATTCCGACAACTTCAGGAGAAAAAGAGGCATTTACTTATTACAGAGATGGTGTGATTTGATTTTCTTTAATTATTGAGTTTCCTTGTACTGCTCCTGATTTTAGGAGAAAGACACACGATTTGGGATAGAAAGAACAAATATTCTTATTCCATAATTAGAATTATAGAAATAAACCTACGCTTGTTGAAGGTGAAGTTTCGAATTATAGAACAATTCCTTCTGTCGTGTATCCCCGATTGATGCAACCTCAGATACTATGCTTCAGTTATAGATTTTAGTATTCAGCGAAAGGTTTAACCTTTGTGTTTTGTATTACAGGTCAATCCTACTTCCTAGTAATATCGGACCAACGGGTAGCATAGGGGAAGAAGCACTACACCTAACAATCGACAACACGAAAGCTTTGTTAAAAATTATTTATCTACTCCCTTTACTTATCTTATCTGGATTGGGACTAACAAGAATGGTTGGGACAACAAACATCCATCTCGTTCGTACTTTGGATACCCGTATAACCATCGAAGACTGTTGAAGTGATTATTTTCTGGAAATTAGGAGGCGTTGAGAACAAAGGAATTGTTGGAGTTATCTTTTCTATTTAGTATCAAGACACTTGATTCTAGTAAAAGCTCTTGCGCAAGAAGGTTGGCTAGAGATTTTTTGTAAAAACACTAGCCCCGCTCAGTTCATAATGAGAATGTTTTAACCCTTTTTGATTATTTCATGTATTTTTTATTCTCATTATGTATCTTAAGGGAGGAGCCGTATGAGGTGAAAATTTCACGTACGGTTCTGGAACGGAGATTCTTGGAATCGAATAACGACCGTAACGGATGTCAGCTCAATCCGAAGGAAATTATGCAGAAGCTTTACAGAATTATTATGAAGCTATGCGACTAGAAATTGATCCCTACGATCGAAGCTATATACTCTATAATATAGGCCTTATTCACACAAGTAATGGAGAACATACGAAAGCTTTAGAATATTATTTTAGGGCACTCGAACGAAACCCATTCTTACCACAAGCTTTTAATAATATGGCAGTGATCTGTCATTACGTGCGGCTATCTCCATTATAGAAAGAAAAAGGAAGACAAAATCTGCTAGTAAATACTAAAAAAAAGGGCTCGCTACAAATGCATCGTCCAAAACGATGATTTCTTTGAGCTGTAGCAAAGAAAGAAACTTCATATTAATAGAAGTCAAAATATGCCTAGATACCTTTTTTTCTATGTCTATGGATAAAAAAAGATCTAATTAATAGAGAGGAAGCACCGTAAAGATCAATTAATGGGGTTTTTGGCCAATACATTAAAAAAAAGAACCGCTTACTTATGCCTACATATAAGATAGATAAAAGTTAGGAATTAACTTCTGTAATAGAGTCGATCCACTAAGATTAAGGTATTGAGCGGCGGTGTAGGATCAGATCCCAAAGACAGTAAGTCTTTTCTTTCTTACTTATGTTTATGAAGGAAAGCTTTTTTCAGAGATTCTATATAAATTTCAATATGAACCCGAGATAGTTACCTTGCGAAAAATACGAAGGATAGGAATAAATACCTATGCTTTATTCTTCTGCAGGTGGGAGAAAAGATAAAACTGAAACTGATTCTTAATTAAATCAAAATGAAAGTTTGAAACTCATGCGATTAACCTCTTTTGATTATTCTGAACAGTGGGATATAGATCTATAAGAAATCTCATTCATTTTAATGACACCAAAAGAATTGACTGCGGAGCCGTATGAGGTAGGAAACTCTCAAGTACGGTTCTAAGGGAAGGAATTGACCCACATATTCCTATTCCAACCGAGGAGAACAGGCCATTCGACAGGGGGATTCTGAAGTTGCGGAGGCTTGGTTCGATCAAGCCGCTGAGTATTGGAAACAAGCTATAACGCTTACTCCTGGAAATTATATTGAAGCGCATAATTGGTTGAAGATCACGGGGCGTTTCGAATAAAAGAAGAAAAATTCTTATTTCGAATTCATCTTGGTCCATTAGTCAAATAAAATGGAATCATTCTTCGAGGAAGAACCAATCAAAGAATTTCATTATATCCTTTTTCAAGTCGTTCTAGTTTGTTTGGTATTTCGTAGGGATAAAGAATACACAGATAGAGTACAGCATAGATTTATTTCTTTTCGTCTATTAGTTATTAATACAAATAAAA